AATATTACTTTAGAATCTCCTTTATTTGAGAATCTTATTGGAAATCATGTAAAGACAATTCTTATTTGATATAGCTATTTGTGCAAGTATTTTACGATTAAGAAGCAATTGCTTCTTGTACATATTGTGTATTAATCTACTATAACTATAGAATACCCCCCTTTCGCGAGTTACTGCATTTATCCGAGTGATCCACAAACGACGAAAATCCCTTTTTTGTCTTCCCCTATCTCGATGAGAGGAAACCAAAGCTCTCATTTTCTGTTGAGTAGCCGTTCGAGTAAGTCTTGAATGAGCCCCTATAAAGGTTGATGCAAATAAACGAATTTTTGTTCGACGTCTCCGAGCTATATATCCTCGTTTAACTCTGGTCATTGAATCAAATTTAACTTTAATGAATAACTAATTGATTTTTCTTCTTTCAGTCATCCTTTTATTCCCCGGTTGCTTAATAACAAAACGGATTATCCCAATATATAAAATAAAAATTCCAATGGCTTTTGCTACTATGACCTTCCCAACCACGATTTTTTATTCCTTCCAGACATTTTACTTGGAAATAAGAAATTTTATCGATACTAAAAAAAATAGTGGGTTCCGTCGTTTCTATGGTTACTTCGTAAACGGTGAGGTCCTCTCTATACACCGGAGCCTCCTCTTTCATTTAATCAAATGTTATTGTGAACTTGTATAGTTCACAATCTTTGGCTCTACCCATCAATTATACAATAATAGATAGCTCTTTTCACAAAAAAGGCTATCTATACAGTGACGGCATTTAATTATAAAAGTTGGCTAGGTAGCTGACCTTGTTAGTCCGTTCTTTCAAGAATAAGAACATGATTTTTTGCTTCTTTTCTTATAGTACTATTTCCTCCGCTTAATGGATAACTATTTGCTACCAATGGGGAATTTCTTCTCATCTCAAATGGAGGTGATTGGATTTGCACCAATGGAAACCATAAATTCCATACACAAACAATTATAGATATTCTATACACAAATAATATAGGTATATGATAGATAGGTATATGATAGATCAATAGATCCTCATTTTTAGGTAATAAGTACCCTTCTTCCACTCTATCTATCCTATGTTACTGGCAATTGGTACTGGAAAAATTGTTTCATTTATTCGAACTCATGATCTAAACGAGTCGCACATACACCCTAGTACATGTTCCTCGACGCTGAGGACATCCTCGAAGAGCGGGGGATTTCGTGACATTTCTTATTGGCTGTCTTGTGTTTCTAATAAGTTGTTTAATAGTTGGCATGTCGTATATATGGATAGAATAGTTTGGTTTAGATCGATCTTAACCTGATGATTATGATTATGAATTATTTCGATTCAATATAAAATCGCGGAAAATTCGAATTATGGTTTGCATTTGAAATGGAATCATGGATTGAATTTACACGGAATTCCCAGTATTTTCATTTTCGACCGCTACAAGATCAACAATGCCATGAGCTTGGGCTTCTGTTGCTGACATAAAAACATCTCTTTCCATGTCTTCGGATATAACCCATAAAGGGTTGCCCGTTCTTTGTACATAAACCTTTGTAAGGGTTTCGCGAAGTTTCAGCAGTTCTTCCGCTTCCAGGATAAATTCCCCTGCTTGTGCCTCATAAAAAGAACTAGCGGGTTGGTGAATCATAACCCTGATAATATTGATATAACATTATGCATGAACGATTCTTCTATCTCGAACGATTGGGGTCAAGTAAGGGATAAAAAAAACAAGAAGAAAAAAAAATAGAATAGAATTGAACAACCGTACAGGCATCTTTTACTCATTGCATACGGCTCTGCAATGGAATTTACCTTTTCCTCCCTTCTATTCTATCGAAGAAAGAAATAGGATCCCTACGATCCAAATCGTTGAATGATCCATTTACCACCCTTCCTTTCGTATCATAGGAAGAAAAAAAATACTATGATGGTTCTGTTGCTTTCTATATTTATCTCATCTGTGATTTAGCAATCCCAAAGTTTCTTTTTGACTTTTTGATACGATCAAAATAAGTAAAAATGATCCTTTTTTCCCATTTTCGTACTCTTTCTTTTTCTTTCATAACATAAATATCAGTAAAGAGACTTCTGGTGTGGAAGAAAATGGTTTGTGACGCTGAAATGTACTCCCGACACATAAGATAAAATCGGAAATAACCCTTGTTTCATACTACTATCTCGATACAAAATCTCATGTTAAGAAAAACAATAATGGATTGTTCGTATCGAACTCGAAGTGCCATGCTATTATTACTTATTATTCATATTCGATATGGCGAAGGCATAGTCTTCTTCTTTTTTTTTTCAAATAAATATTCATTGGCGCCAAGCGTGAGGGAATGCTATACGTTTGGTAATTTCTCCTCCGACCAGAATGAAAGATCCCATTGAAGCGGCTAATCCCATGCATATTGTATGTACATTGGGTGACACAAATTGCATAGTATCATAGATGGCTATTCCTGGTATTACCCATCCGCCGGG